AATAAATTTCTAAATAGGGCCGAAACTCTAGATAAGGAATTTCTTGTTCTGGATGTACTCGAAAAAAGGATTCGATTTTGTATTGATGAGACTAAAAAAAAATACTTACCTAAAATATATGATCCTTTTTTGAAAAAAAAAAACATTAGAGATTTCAATTAATCAATTAATTTAAATCAAAAACAAAAAAAATTTAAGTAGTAAATTAATAAAAAGATTAATGCATAAAAAAAATACAATAAAATATACGAAGAAATTCGACCACCCCCTACATATTTTATAACCTCTCCCAGAAAAAAACTTGTAATACCCACCCCATTTGGAATTCCATCAATTACTCGTCTATCAAAAAAAGAATTTAGTTTAGCTAATCTTCTTACATTATTAATTAAAGATATTCGATAAAAAGCATCTATGTAACCACGATTATATGACCAATCATATATGACATTTCTTATTTTATCTGCTTTGTTAGGAACATTGTTTGAAAATAAATTAAGTAAGTTGAAATTTTGTAAAGATGAATAAACAGGCATATAGAAAAAAGACGCTATAAATATTCCGAAAAAAGCTATACTGACCGAAAAAGTTGCATTTGTGATAAATTCATACCAATTCCCAGAATTATTTGAATTTGGATGGAAACGATCTATACGCGGAATTAACAATTTGGATAATATATCCAAATCTAGTCCTTCTTGATTGAAAGAGATTCCTATGACCCCAATGAACAAAGTAAATAGTACTAATACAAGCATAGAAAATAACATAGTATTTGCCGATTCATGGGGATAGGAAAAAGGGGTGTTGTTAGTTTCAAAATAGGTAATATCAATAAAAGGCCATGTTATGTTTTTTATATTTCTATCAATTCGATATGAATGTGTCTTCTTCCGAAAAGAGGAAGCCCTCCCATTATTATTGATTGTTAATAAAGATAATAAATGCGTTTTTTTTTTCACTTCTTTTTCTTTACCCCATAAAGATATTGAATGGAATGAGCTATTTTTTTTTCCATTGTAATTTTTCAAATTAACATTTAAATATCCTTCAAAAACAAGTAAATAGATTCGAAACATATAAAATGCGGTTAATCCTGCTGTGGAACAAGCTATTATTGCAAAAATTGGTGAATACAACCAACTATCATTAAGAATTTCATCTTTGGACCAAAAACAGGCAAAGGGTGGAATACCACAAAGAGAAAGTGTACCTACTAAAAAAGCGGTTTTTGTAATTGGCACATGTTTTGTTAAACCGCCCATAAGAACCATATTTTGACTTTTATCTGGAGAATATCCAACAATAGTTTCCATTGAATGAATAATGGATCCGGATCCTAAAAACAATAATGCTTTTGAATAAGCATGAGTAATCAAATGAAATAAAGCGGCTCGATAAGAGCCCATACCTAGAGCTAACATCATATAACCCAATTGAGACATTGTAGAATAGGCCAAACTTCTCTTAATATCCTTTTGAGCAAGAGCTAAAGTAGCTCCTAATACTACTGTTATTATTCCTATGAAAGCTATTCCATTCATTATGGAAGGTATAACTATGAAAAGAGGAACAAGTCGGGCTACAAGAAAAATTCCCGCCGCTACCATAGTAGCAGCATGGATAAGAGCAGAAATAGGGGTAGGTCCTTCCATAGCATCCGGTAACCATACATGAAGGGGGAATTGGGCAGATTTAGCAACTGAACCGCCAAATAACAGGAAGGCACACAAAGTAACTAATAAAAGATTAACCTCATTATTATAAATCAAGTTATTGAATATTTCAAATAAATCCCGAAATTCCAAACTACCCGTTATCCAATAAAGACCTAAAATTCCCAATAATAAACAAAAATCCCCTACCCGATTAGTTACAAACGCTTTTTGACAAGCATTTGCCGCAATAGGGCGTGTGAACCAAAAACCTATTAATAGATAAGAACACATTCCAACCAATTCCCAAAAAATATAAATTTGTATCAAATTTGAACTAGTAACCAATCCCAACATTGAAGTATTAAAAAAACTCATATAAGCAAAAAATCTCAAATATCCTTCATCATGAGACATATAATTGTCACTATAAATAAGAACCAAAATTCCAACAGTAGTGATTAATATTGACATAATAGAGGTAAGTGAATCGATCAAGTAGCCAAATTCTAAAGAAAGATCATTATTTATAGTCCAAGACCATACATATTGATAGATGGAACTATTATTGATTTGATGAATAGACAGATCCACCGCAAAAATCATAACTATACTTAATAATAAAACACTAGGAAAAGCCCACATACGACGAATCTTTTTTGTTGCCGTGGGAAAAAGGAGAAGTCCCACTCCTATTAACATAGGAACTGGAAGTGGAATGAAAGGTATGATCCATGAATATTGATGTGTATATTCCATACAAAAAAAAGAAAAAAATTTCTTAATTCTTAATGAGTTTTGTTTCTTATTCGCCAATTTTATCTCTTTTGAGAGGATTCAGTTAATAAAAAAATGAGGATTAAGATAGAAATCGAATTTTCTATTGTTAATTATTCTGAATTTTTGTCCAATATTTCCAATAGTTCAAAGTACGAAGTGAAAATGGATCAAATGATATGACCAAATTACTAGTGAAAAGTCGACTTTTTTTCTTTTTTTTTTTTTAATAAAAATTGGAAATTATTATTATACAATAATTTATATACAGATACAGAGAATGAGGATAAATAATTACACCAAAACTCAAAACATTAGTTTATTTTGATATGAATCATTAAAAACAATCCATATGACTCAAAAAAATTCTTATTTTTTTGAGTTTTTGATTCCGAATCATTAATTCGTTTTGGCACTAATTGATTATTTTCCATTCCAATAAAAAGACATCTATCTTTGTAAAAAGTTTGTAAAAAAGGTTATGATATTCAACAGTTTATTTTAGATAGAAAAAAGGAATTAAGATACATGATTTTTGAAAATCATGTATCTTTTAAATGACCAAGTAAGCAGGATAAAGATAAGGGTTGGGTTCTTAAACTTTTTCGATATTATCTTATTCCATGTATAAATGCAATACGACGAAAATAGACCGAGATAGAAAAGGATAGTCTTCTTTTGTAAGAATTACATAAAAAAGAATTACATAAAAGATTACTAGGAACAAAAAAAGACTGTGTGATTTTTACATACCCACATTTTTGAAAGAGTAGAATAGTCTAATTTAGAAAAACAAATAGATAAGATAGATATATGGTTAATTAAAGAACAATTCATTTTGAACAATAGATGTCTTTCACATCCAACTATAGCAATGAATAAACTAGTATAATTTTTGAATGGCAGCTCCAAAAAAACGCACTTCTATATCAAAAAAAAGGATTCGGAAAACAATTTGGAAGGAGAAGGGATATTGGGCAGCATGGAAAGCTTTTTCGTTAGGGAAATCTCTTTCTACGGGGACCTCAAAAAGTTTTTTTGTGCAACAAATACAAACATTGGAATAATCGAAATTAGCTGGACTCAAAGAATAGTCTAATTTCAAAGAATAGTTTCGTATATATCTTGAAATTTTTTTATGATTATTATTATTGGTTTTTTGCTCTTTTATATTATTTATAGTTTTTTTTTAGTTTATATATTTTATAGATATTTTTATACAAACTAAAAAAAAATAAGATATAAGTAAGAATTTCTATTTGCTAATGTTTTGAACTGTTCAATATAAGATTGACCCCATTTTGGAATTGGCTTTTTTTTATTCTTTAATTTTCTGTTTTTCAAATGCAATATTTGTTTACTAAATTGAATAAATTGAATATTTAGTAAACAAATATTGCATTTGAATCGACTCTTTCAATCTCGACGATTGACTAAAAATCGGTTATTATGATTTCGAGCAAGCCGCTATGGTGAAATCGGTAGACACGCTGCTCTTAGGAAGCAGTGCTAGAGCATCTCGGTTCGAGTCCGAGTGGCGGCATGGCATCTTATTTTCTAAAAGAGTAAGTCCTATAATGAATTCAATTCCCGATTTCCATTCATATAATTAGGAGATTTATTTTTATTCATTTTATGATATTTTCAACTTTAGAGCATATATTAACTCATATATCGTTTTCGGTCGTATCAATTGTAATTGCAATTCGTTTGATAACCTTATTAGTCAATGAAATCGTAGTACTATATGATTCGTCCGAAAAAGGCATGATAGTAACTTTTTTCTGTATAACAGGATTATTAGTTACTCGTTGGATTTTTTCGGGACATTTACCATTAAGTGATTTATATGAATCAATAATCTTTCTTTCATGGGGTTTTTCCATTTTTCATATAGTTCCGGTTTTTGGTTTTAAAAAGCTTAAAAACTATTTAAGCACAATAATCGCACCAAGTATTATTTTTACCCAAGGCTTTGCTACTTCGGGGCTTTTAACCGAAATGCATGAATCCGCTATATTAGTACCCGCTCTGCAATCGCATTGGTTAATGATGCACGTAAGTATGATGGTATTGGGCTATGCAGCTCTTTTATGTGGATCATTATTATCAGTAGCTCTTTTAGTCATTACATTTCAAAAAGTAATAATAAGAAATATTGGTAAGAACAAGAATTTTTTTTTTAATGAGTCATTTTCTTTTGCTGAGATCAAATACATGAACGAAAGAAACAATGTTTTACAAAACACTTCTTTTTCTTCTTATAGAAATTATTACAGGTTTCAATTTATTCAACAATTGGATCGTTGGAGTTATCGTATTATTAGTCTAGGTTTTCTCTTTTTAACCATAGGTATTCTTTCGGGAGCAGTATGGGCTAATGAGGCCTGGGGATCCTATTGGAATTGGGATCCAAAGGAAACTTGGGCGTTTATTACGTGGACCATATTCGCGATTTATTTACATACTAGAAAAAAAAAAAAATGGGAAGGTGTAAATTCTTCAATAGTGGCCTCTATAGGCTTTCTTATAATTTGGATATGTTATTTTGGGATCAATCTATTAGGA